ATATTATATGTAAAAAAAGTGTCACAGGCTTAGGTTAATTAAAATAATTTATGTTTAATTCTTATTCATTATCTTATTTTAATTTATAAAAACTAGTGAAATTACAGTAAAGAATAGAGGGGAGGGTATTATGTATATATATATATTAAATATTTATATATAAAATAGCATAAAACAAATTAATAATAAAGCCTAGTAATACCATTTACTATAAAGTCAACTTTAACATATATCTAAATTTTATTAATTACCTACCCCAATAGGTATTAAGTAAGATTACCCCAATAATCACTTATTTATTGATAAAATCTCTTGGTATTAAGTTGTATTGGGAGAATAGATTATATAAGCCTAGTAATACCATTTACTATAAAGTCAACTTTAACATATATCTAAATTTTATTAATTACCTACCCCAATAGGTATTAAGTAAGATTACCCCAATAATCACTTATTTATTGATAAAATCTCTTGGTATTAAGTTGTATTGGGAGAATAGATTATATAAGCCTAGTAATACCATTTACTATAAAGTCAACTTTGACATATATCTAAATTTTATTAATTACCTACCCCAATAGGTATTAAGTAAGATTACCCCAATAATCACTTATTTATTGATAAAATCTCTTGGTATTAAGTTGTATTGGGAGAATAGATTATATAAGCCTAGTAATACCATTTACTATAAAGTCAACTTTGACATATATCTAAATTTTATTAATTACCTACCCCAATAGGTATTAAGTAAGATTACCCCAATAATCACTTATTTATTGATAAAATCTCTTGGTATTAAGTTGTATTGGGAGAATAGATTATATAAGCCTAGTAATACCATCTATTATGGATAGGTTTGATTCTGGCTATTAATTAGTTTTTTCGTTTAATTATATGGATATTATTAAATTTTTAATTTTCCAGTAATAAGTTTTTAATTTTTATTAAATTATTTTAATTGAGATAATGAATTAAAATAGATTAAAATTTGTGCCAGCATTCGCGGTTATACAATTTATTTAAATTAATTTTTTAAGATTTTAATGAATATGATTTATTTTGGAAAATTAATTTAATTTTTTTAGGTGGAATTTAAATATTACTAAAATTTCTTTATTAATATTTAAGATGTGAAATTTTTAAACTAGGATTAGATACCCTATTATTTATTATTTAAATTTATGTCTGAATAGTATTAGTTAAGTTCTTTAAAGCTCAAAGAATTTGGCGGTAAAATACCTTTTTAGAGGAACCTGTAATTTAATTGATAAACCACGATAAATTATACTTTAATTTTATATTATTTGTATATCGCTATATATGGAATGTTTCTTTAGAATATTTTCTTTTTCTAATACAAAGTTTAATGTTAGGTCAAGGTGCAGTTTTATTAAAGTTTATATGGGTTACTATTGTTTTAAGTTTTTAAAATTTACTAATATAATTAGTTAATTATTATAGGATTTAATAGTAAATTGAAATAATTATTTTAATTGAATTTTGCTCTTTTTTATGTACATATCGCCCGTCATTCCTATATTTAATTAGGACAAGTCGTAACAAAGTAATTTTACCGGAAGGTGAGGTTAGAATGAATAATCAGATTATAGCTTATTTAAAGCTTATTTTTTACATTAATAAGAAATTCTTGTTGATTTAATCTGAGTTTAATTTTTTAATAATTTTTATTAATAATTTAATTTAAGTATTTTTTTTTTAAGTATATTTTAGAACTAATTTTATTTTTATACTGTAAAGGCTATAAGTTAAATTTGTTAAAGGATTTATTAGTACCTTTTGTATCAGGGTAGATTAATTAATTTAATTATTTTAATGTCCCGAATAAGAAAGATCAAGATTTAAGTTTATTAAGTTGTTGAATAAATTTTTAAAATTTAATTTTAGTAATTATATGTTATTCGTTTTCTTTATTTCTGGTTATTAAGGATTTAATTAAATTATACAGTAATGTTTTTTTAGATTTTGTATTAAATTATTGTTAATATATTGGGGATAATCTCAATTATTTATTATAATATATTTTTTTTTAAGTATTTATTAACTTTTAAATTTTGAATAAAGATTATAATAAATTTATCTTTACTAATTATTATTTTTTAAAATTTAATTTTTTACTTAATTTTTTCAATTATTTTATTTTTGGTTTAATAATGATTTAATAAGTATAATTGAAATTTTGATTTTAATGAACTCGACAATTATAATTTCCAACTGTTTAACAAAAACATTTTCTTTTGTTTATATAAAAGGTATATCCTGCCCTATGGTATTTTATTCTTCTAAATGGCTGCAGTATTTTGACTGTGCAAAGGTAGCATAGTAATTAGTTTCTTAATTAGGATCTAGAATGAATGGAATTATGAGATATTATTTATATTAATTTTATAATTAAAATTTAAATTTTGAGTAAAAATGCTCAGTTTTTTTCTTGGGACGATAAGACCCTATAGAGCTTTATTCATTATATTAAATAAATTTTTAATTAATTTTTTCATTTAATTATTATGTTTTTTGCTGGGGTGGTAATTAAATTTTATCTTTAATTTTTTTTTTCATTAATTTATGTAAATTAAGATCTTTAAATTGGATTATAAGATATAGTTACCTTAGGGATAACAGCGTAATTTTAATGGGGAGTTCACATTTATATTAAATTTTGCGACCTCGATGTTGAATTAAGGATCTATTAAGAAGCAGAATTCTTATGAAGAAGTCTGTTCGACTTTTAATTTCTTACATGATTTGAGTTCAAACCGGCGTGAGCCAGGTTGGTTTCTATCTGAGTATTATTAATTCTAGTTAGTACGAAAGGACCATTAGGTTATACATTACAGTTGTATTAAATTTTAAATAATAAGTTGGCAGATTAGTGCATTAAATTTAGAATTTAAATAAATACGTGTAGAGTATCCTTATTAATTTTATATTTATTTAGATATTTATTTTTATTAATTTTTGTTTTGGTTTCAGTTGGATTTTTCACTTTGCTTGAACGTAAGGTTTTAGGTTATATTCAGATTCGCAAGGGACCTACCAAGGTAGGTTTTATGGGTTTATTACAACCATTTAGAGATGGAATAAAGTTATTTTTTAAGGAGCAGTTCTTTCCTATGAATTCTAATTTTTTAGTATATATAATTTGTCCGTTTTTTAGACTTACTCAGTCACTTTTTATGTGGGTTTTATTTCCTTATTATGTTAATATATTGGAATTTGATTTGGGTTTATTATTTTTTCTTTCTTGTTCTAGATTAAGAATTTATGGTTTAATTATTTGTGGTTGGTCTTCTAATAGAGTGTACTCAATATTAGGTTGTATTCGTAGAGTTTCACAGGCAATTTCTTATGAGGTAAGTTTGTCTTTATTATTATTAGGTTTTTTTTTATTAGTTGATAGTTATAATTTAATAGATTTTATTTTTTTGCAAAATTCAATTTGATTTATATTTATTTCTTTACCAATTTTTTTATGTTGAATTTCTTGTTGTATGGCTGAGAGAAATCGCACTCCTTTTGATTTTTCGGAAGGTGAAAGAGAATTAGTGTCAGGTTTTAATGTAGAATATGGTGGTGGTGGTTTTGCTTTTTTATTTATTTCAGAATATTCAAGAATTATTTTTATTTGTTTATTTACTTGTATTTTATTTTTAGGTTCAAATTTTAATAGTCTAATTTTTTATATTAAGCTAGTTTTTATATGTTTTCTTTTTATTTGAGTTCGTTCAACTCTCCCTCGTTTTCGTTATGATAAACTTATATATTTAGCTTGGAAATGTTATCTTCCAATATCTTTAAATTATTTAATTTTTTTTATTTTACTAAAATCCCTAAGTATTTATCATTTTTTTTTGTAAAGTTGTTAAATATTATCTTTCTTATATTTTCAAAATATATGCTTTAGTTATAAGCTAAACAACTATTTATTTAATTAAATATTCTCACGTTTTTGATAATATTGGATCAGTAATAAAATATGAGAAATATAGAATTGTTAATATTATTCCAGTATAAGTATAAGGTAGTTCAACTGGTCGAGCTCCAATTCATGTTAGTAGAATAATGGTTATAATGAATACTCAGAAATTTAATTGTCTAATTGGGTAGAATTGGATTCCTTTAAATTTAGATTTTATTGAAATAGGTAATACCATTAAAATAGTAATTGATAGGAATAATGCCATTACCCCCCCTAATTTATTAGGAATAGATCGCAAGATTGCATATGCAAAAAGAAAGTATCATTCAGGTTGGATATGGATTGGTGTAACTATAGGGTTTGCAGGTGTAAAATTATCTGGATCTGAAAGAAGGTATGGATTTGAAAGTGTTAATATTAATAAAGTTATAATAGTAATTGAAAATCCTATGATATCTTTAATTGAGAAGAATGGATGAAACGGAATTTTATCAATGTTTGAGTTAATTCCAATAGGATTTCTAGATCCAGTTAGGTGAAGAAAAAATAAATGTATTGCTCTTAGTATTACGATAATAAAGGGTAATAAAAAGTGTAATCTAAAAAATCGGGATAGTGTAGCGTTATCAACACTAAACCCCCCTCAAATTCAGTTAACTAGTAATGTTCCAATATAAGGAAGAGCTGATAATAAGTTAGTAATAACTGTTGCACCTCAAAAAGATATTTGACCTCATGGAAGAACATAGCCTAGAAATGCCGTTGCTATAGTAGATAATATAATAATAATTCCTATGTTTCAAGTTTTGTTAAGATGATATGATCCATAGTATATCCCCCGTCCTGCATGAACATATAAGCAAATAAAGAATATTGATGCCCCATTTGAGTGTATGTTGCGAATTAATCACCCATAGTTTACATCTCGGGTAATATGATTAACTCTATTAAATGCTATTTCAATATTTGCAGTATAGTGTATTGATAATAAGATTCCTGTAATAAGTTGAATAGATAAACATATTCCTAAGATTGATCCAAAATTTCATCATGCTGATAAATTAGTAGGAGCAGGTAAATCAATTAAAGCATTATTAATAATAGAAATTATTTTATCTCTTTTTCGTAAAGGTTTATTCATTCAATTATAGTTTAGATCGAAGTGGTCCTTTAAAAATTTTTACGATTCTAGTTACTGCAATTATTCTAATAAGTAAGTATAAAAATAATATAATTGTGATTATAAATGTTTTTTTATTATACATTTTATAAAAGGAAAATGATTCTATTGATAAATTTAATGTTAATTCTTCATATCTAGAGTTTTCTAATAGTATTATATTTTCTGTAGGTATTAAGGCAATTATAATTAATATTATAATTTTAAAATTGGGTTTAAATTTTTCGTTAGATGCAATTCTTCTTATATACATAAAAATAATTAATAACCCTCCAATTAGTATTAAAAAAATAATTATTGGTATTCATGAAGATCTTATTATTTTTGATATTAAAATTGTTGATAAAAAAGTTTGTATTAGTAATAAAACCCCTATAGATATAGGGGTTTTTAGTATAAAAATTATTCTTGATGTGATTAACATAATTTTAATAATAATTGTTTTGATTTCAGTAAATATTTTTATTTAAAAATATTAATTTTGGGTATTAAAGATATAGAAATTCTATTTTGCTGAAGTTTTAAAGGTTAACCTAATTTTAGTTTACAAGACTAATATTTTTTTTTAAATTATTAAAACTTATTTTATATTTACTTATATATATATATATATTCTCTTTATTTTCTTTGCTTATAATTCGAAAACATATTTTTTTATGTCTATTAAGTTTGGAGTTTATTGTTTTATGTTTAATATTGACTTTATTATATTATTTAATTTTTTATTATTTATGTGTCTATATAATAGTTATTCTGATGGTTTTTTTTGTGTGTGAAGGTGTTTTAGGATTAAGAGTTTTAGTTAGAATAATTCGTTTTTGTGGAAATGATTATTTAGTTTCTTTAAATTTATGATAAGATTAATTATATATATATTATTTATGATCCCTCTTGTTTTTATGTCAAATTGAATTTTAAATCAAGTATCTATTTTATTTTTGTTATTTTATGTATTAAGTTTAAGTTTTAATAATTATTTTAGTGTAATTTCATATTTTATGGGGTTGGACAGTTTTTCATACAGTTTAATTACATTAAGATTATTAATTAGTTCATTAATGATTATTTCTATAAGTTATATAAAAAATTTTTGTTCTTTTTTTTTTATTAACTTTTTATTATTAATATTTTTGGTTTTAATTTTTGTTTGTATAAATATTATATATATATATATTTCTTTTGAGTTTGTTCTTATTCCATTAGTTATACTAATTATGGGTTGGGGTTATCAGCCTGAGCGTTTGATGGCTGGTATATACCTTTTTTTTTATACAATTTTTGTTTCCTTGCCTTTATTAATATTAATTATATATATATACATAAGTTGTGGTTCTATGTTTTTTGATTATTTAAAGTTTGAGTCAACATTTTTTTTAATTCATTTGATTTTGGTAATTGTTTTTTTAGTTAAGTTACCTATATATTTTTTTCATTTTTGACTTCCCAAAGCTCATGTTCAAGCTCCTGTTTCAGGTTCAATAATTTTAGCTGGGTTAATGTTAAAAATTGGAGGTTATGGTTTAATTCGTGTTATTTACATTTATGAGAATTTATTTATTAAATATTCTTATATTTGATTTTCTTTGTCTATAGTTGGTTCATTGTTATCAGCAATTTTATGTTTGGTTCAAGGTGATATGAAATGTTTAATTGCTTATTCATCAATTTCTCATATAGGTATAGTTATTATAGGGATTTCAACACTTAAAATTTTTGGTTTATTAGGTTCTTTTTTAATAATAATTAGTCATGGGTTTTGTTCTTCAGGTTTATTTTATATTGCCAATTTGTTTTATATTCGTACCTCAAGACGAAGCTTTTATATTAATAAGGGTTTAATAACTTACATTCCAAGTGGTTCTATATTACTATTTTTAATGTGTTCTTTTAATATAAGTTGTCCTCCAAGAATTAATTTTATTAGTGAATTGATAATTTTGATTAGATTATTAAATTTTTGATTTAAGTCTTTTATTTATTTTTCTTTTATTTCGTTTTTTTGTGCTTGTTTTAGTTATTATTTATATAGTTTTAGTCAACATGGTATTTCTCATAGCTTATATTCTTGTTCTTCAATAAGATTATTAGAATTTTTATGTTTATATATACATATTATTCCTTTAACTGGAATTCCTTTAATATTATTAAGATTATTTTAATATATAATTTATTATTTAGGTAGTTTAATAAAAATATAGGATTGTGGATTCTATGAAACTGTTTTAGTTCTAAGTTTTGTTTAATTTATATTATATTTGATGTACAATTCTTTTGATATTATCTCTAATATTTTTAATATTAAGTTTAAATTTTTTATTATTAGATTATGTGTTAATATTTGAGTGAGTTATTTTTAATTTGAATTCGGTTTCTTATGAGTTTATTGTTTATATAGATTGGATTTCATCAGGTTTTTCATTTGTAGTTTTTTTTATCTCTTCGATAGTAATTTTATATAGAAGCGTATATATAGGAGACTATAACTATAGTTCTCTTCGATTTTTATTTTTGGTTTTAATGTTTGTTTTTAGAATACTATTAATAATTTTAAGTCCTAATTTAGTAAGAATCTTAGTAGGATGAGATGGTTTAGGGTTAGTTTCATATTGTTTAGTAATTTATTATTCATCATTAAGGAGATATTTAGCAGGTATAGTTACTTGTTTGATTAATCGCTTAGGAGACATTGGTTTATTAATTACTATTTCTTGATTTTTTAGTTTTGGTAGTTGAAATTTTATTTTTTATTTAAAATATCTAAATGATTTAATTTTTTATTTAGTAATTATTTCTTCTTTTACTAAAAGTGCTCAAATTCCTTTTTCTAGCTGATTACCAGCTGCTATAGCAGCTCCAACACCTGTTTCTTCGTTAGTACATTCTTCAACATTGGTTACTGCAGGGGTTTACCTTTTAATTCGTTTTTTTAACTCTAGTTTTTGTATAAATACTTATTTTATTTTTATTAGAATTTTAACTATAATTATATCTTCTTTTTGTGCAAATTATGAGTTTGATTTAAAGAAGGTTATTGCCTTATCTACTTTAAGACAGTTGGGTTTAATAATAAGATGTTTATTTATAGGGTTAATAGATTTAGGTTTTTTTCATCTTTTGTCTCATGCAATATTTAAATCTTTATTGTTTCTTTGTTCAGGCATTATTATCCATTTTATATCAGGTTGCCAAGATATTCGTTCAATAGGTTCAATTTGTATGAGTATACCTTTAACTTGTTCTTGTTTTAATATTTCTAATATAGCTCTTTGTGGCTTTCCATTTCTTTCTGGATTTTACTCTAAGGATTTAGCTATTGAACTAGGTTCTTTTAGAGGCTTAAACTTGTTAATTTATGTTTTATTTTATATAGGATTAGGACTGACTGCTACTTATAGAATTCGTTTAATTTATTATAGAGTTTTATTTAAATTTAATTTTATGGTATTATCTAGTTTATTTGATAACTTATTTTTAATAAAATATAGAATTTTATTACTTGCTTTATTTTCAATGGTTTTTGGTAGTTGTTTTATATGATTATTAAACTTAGATTTAAATTTTTTAGTATTACCTTTATATTTAAAGTTGATAACTCTAATTTTAGTTATAATGGGATTATATTTTGGTTACGAGTTAAATTTTTTAAACTATTATATTTTTAATAATTATTTTTATTTGTTGAATGGTTCTATATGGTTTATATACAGTTATTCTTATTTTATTTTTAATGTAAATTATGTTTATAGTTCTAGTTTGGTTTTAATAACATTTTGAGGTGAATATTATGGTGGGATAGGTTTATCTTATTATTTCATAAAGTTTTCTAATTTATTTCAACTTTATTCTATAGGTTCCTTAAGGATTTTTTTTATTATTATAATAATTATGTTTATTGTTTTAATTTAATGTTTTTATAGCTTATAAAATAGAGCATATCAGTGAAGTTGATAAGGAAAGATTTATTTAAAAACAAAAATTCATAGATTAACTTTAATCTTTTTTTTAATGAAAATAAAATGTTTATTTAAAACTATATGAATAAAGGAACAAACGGAATTTAACCGCTTTAAGAATTAGTTAGCAGCTATTCTTATTCTTTATTCCTTTTAATTGGATATTATAAATCATTATTCTTATTAACATTAAGATGCCTCTTTTTGGCTTCAATTAAAACAAGGGATAAAATCCAAAAATTAGGTCGAAACTAATTGTAATTTTTTACTTCTTTGTTAAGATTAATCCTTGGATACCTTTTGATTGCAAATCAAATATTATAGTTAAATATAATCCCCTTTGAAACAATAATATTATTTATTTTGTTCAGTTAATTATTCCATTTTTTCATTCGTGAAATAATCCTACTAGAAGAATAGATGTAAATGTTACTGAAGTTAAAATTCAATATATATATATAGATGTTTTTATTGTAAAAATAATTGGTATAATTATAATAATTTCAATATCAAAAATTAGAAAGATAACTGCGATTATAAAGAAGTGTATTGAAAATGGTAATCGTCTATATGATATAGGGTTAAATCCACATTCGAAGGGTGTTGTTTTTTGTCTAGTAGTAATTGTTTTTTTTTTAATAATTATAATAATAAATATTAACATGATTGTAATAAATAGGATTAATAAAATAACAAATAGTATTAAATTAATTATTCATTTAAATTAATTAACCATTAAGTTGGAAGCTTAGTATACTTTTTATACTAAATGAATTAACCTCCTCATCAGTAAATTGAAATATAAAGAAAAAGTCATACAACATCAACGAAGTGTCAATATCAAGCTGATGCTTCAAATCCTACATGGTGAATTTTAGATATGTGTAATTTACTAATTCGTGACGTTGAAATAATAATAAATAATGTTCCAATAATTACGTGGATTCCATGAAATCCTGTTCTTATAAAAAACGTTGATCCATAAATTGAATCTGCAATAGTGAATGGTGCTTCTATATATTCAATACCTTGAAGGATAGTAAAGTAAATTCCTAATAAAATTGTGATTATTAATCTTTGTATAGTTTGTGATATATTGTTAAAGATTAATGAATTATGAGTTCAAGTAATGGAGATTCCTGATGATAATAGAATTATTGTATTAAGAAGAGGAATTCTTATTGGGTTAAAAGTTTTAATTCCTATAGGAGGTCAGTTTATTCCAATTTCAATTGAGGGTGAAAGTCTTCTATGGAAGAAAGCTCAGAAGAATGATGAAAAGAATATAATTTCTGATAAGATAAATAAGATTATTCCTCATTTTATTCTTTTAATAACTCTCTTAGTATGTAAACCTTGAAAAGTTGATTCTCGGACAATATCCCGTCATCATTGAATTATGGTAAGAATAATAATAGTAATTCCTAAGTTTATTAATCATATTTGGTTATTATGAAATCATTCAATAATTCCTGAAGTTAATGTTAATAGTCCTATTGATCTAACAATTGGTCAAGGTCTATTATCTACAAGGTGAAATGGGTGATTTTTCATTTAAATTTCTCTAGAATACAAGGTTGAAAGTGTTATAAATACATACGATTGAATAAATGCTACTGCTGTTTCAAATACTATAATACCTATAAATAACCATATTATAATTATTATTAAATTGAAATTTAAAATTAAGTTATTACCTAAAAGGGATATAAGTAGATGTCCAGCAATTATATTTGCTCTAAGACGTACTGCTAGCGATCCTGGTCGAATAATATTTCTAATAGACTCAATTATTACTATGAATGGTATTAATACAATCGGAGTTCCCACAGGAACTAAGTGTGTAAATATTATGTTAGTTTTATTAATTCAACCATAAATTATTAATGATATTCATAAGGTTAAGGCTAATGATATAGAAAATGCTAAGTGTGCTGATGCTGTAAATACATAAGGTAATAATCCTATAAGATTATTAATTAAAATTAGTAAGAATATTCTAACTAAAACAATTGAGGGTTTAAAATTTTTTGTGTGTAAAATTGTCTCGTTTATTAATCTTTTTAATGTAAGTATAAGCATTAGATTAATTTTTCTAGGTGAATATCAAAATAAATTTGGGGTTACTATTAATATGATTATTCTTATTCAATTAAGCGAAAGGGTTCCTGTAGCAGGATCAAATACGGAAAATAAGTTTGTTATCATTTTCAATATATGAAATTTTTATTCAAATTAATTTTTTTGTTTAGTTTAATGTAGTTTGAAAATTGAAAGAAATTAATTACAATTATGGTGAATAGGGAAATTATTGAGAAAAATATAATAACAGTTCATCACATTGGTGCTATTTGAGGTATAAAGAGATACTTATTAATTTAGTAAAGTTATTTAAGCTTGACAAGCAAATGTTTTTAAAATAAACTAATCTCTTTCACTAAGAGTATTCGCTTTTACTATAATTTGGTTTAAGAGACCAACACTTGCATTTAAGTAACTTAGTGTAAAATTCCTTAGTTCATTTAATGAAGTGATTTATTCTTACTGATTCAATTGAAATAGGTATAAATCTGTGATTAGCCCCACAAATTTCAGAGCATTGACCATAAAATAATCCTGGTCGTATAAATAAGATATTTCCTTGATTGATTCGTCCAGGTGTTCCATCAATTTTAATACCTAATGATGGGATAGTTCAAGAGTGAATTACATCTTCAGATGTAACTAAAATTCGTGCTTTTGTATTGAATGGTAATATAATTCGATTATCTACTTCTAAAAGTCGATATTCATCATTTTTTAAGGATTTAGTTTGTTTTATGTAGGAGTCAAATTCAATTCTTTTAAAGTCTGAATATTCATAACTTCAGTACCATTGATGTCCAATTACCTTAATAGTAATTAGTGGTTTATTAACTTCCTCTAGTAAGTATAAAATTTTTAATGAAGGTAGGGCAATAATTACAAGAAGTATGGCGGGTATTAAGGTTCAGATTAATTCAATTATTTGTCCTTCTAGTAATATTCGATTTCTTATTTTAGTAAATATCATTGATGTTAATATATATATTACTGTGATAGTAATTATAATTAAAATTATTATTGTGTGATCGTGGAATATAATTAATTGTTCTATAATAGGTGAAACAGGGTCTTGTAATATAAATATTTTTCATGTAGCCATTTTCAATAAAATGGATTACACTTATGTATGAATCTTAAGTTCATTGCACTACTCTGCCATACTGAATATGGATTAATAATTAATATTATTTAATTATTATAGGGATTTCTGAGTATGAGTGTTCTTGAGGGGGATTTTGTTGTAATCATTCAATTGATGAATTGTTATTAAAAGAGTATACTGATATTCGTTGAGAAGTTAATCTTTCTCAGATAATAAAAATCATAATTATAATTCTTAGTAATGAAATTATTCTTCCAATTGAAGATAACACATTTCAATAAGTGTATCTATCAGGGTAGTCTGAATAACGTCGAGGTAAACCACTTAACCCTAGAAAATGTTGCGGAAAGAAGGTTAAGTTAACTCCAATAAATATAATATAAAATTGAATTTTAAGTCATTTTGGATTTATAGATATACCTGTAAATAAATTATATCAATGAATAAATCCTGCTATAATAGCAAACACTGCTCCTATAGAAAGTACATAATGAAAGTGTGCAACTACGTAATATGTATCATGTAAAATGATATCAACTGATGAATTAGATAACAAAATTCCTGTTAATCCCCCTAATGTAAATAAGAATACAAAACCTATAGATCAAATTATTGTTACTGATATTTTAGTTGATATTCCGTGTATTGTTGCTATTCAACTAAAAATTTTAATTCCTGTGGGTACTGCAATAATTATAGTAGCAGATGTAAAGTAAGCTCGAGTATCAACATCTATTCCTACTGTAAATATATGGTGAGCTCACACTACAAATCCTAAAATTCCAATAGATAGTATTGCATATACTATTCCAATATAACCAAATGATTCTCTTTTACCTCTCTCTTGTCTAATAATATGTGAAATTAATCCAAATCCTGGTAGAATCAAAATATATACTTCAGGATGTCCAAAGAATCAAAATAAATGTTGGTATAAAACAGGATCACCTCCTCCTGAGGGGTCAAAAAAAGTTGTATTAATATTTCGATCTGTAAGTAATATTGTAATAGCTCCTGCTAAAACTGGTAGTGATAGAAGAAGAAGAATTGCAGTAATTAGTACTGATCAAACAAAAAGGGGAGTTCGATCTAATGATATTCCTTTAGGTCGTATATTTATTACTGTTGTAATAAAGTTAACCGCCCCTAAGATTGATGAAATTCCAGCTAGATGAAGTGAGAAAATAGATATATCTACACTAGGTCCTGCATGAGCAATATTACCAGATAATGGGGGGTATACTGTTCACCCTGTTCCTACTCCTGTTTCAACAATTGATCTTATAATTAATATTATTAAAGACGGTGGTAGGAGTCAAAATCTTATATTGTTAAGTCGTGGGAATGCTATATCAGGAGCACCAATTATTAAGGGTAATAATCAGTTTCCAAACCCACCAATTATAATTGGTATTACTATAAAGAAGATTATAATGAATGCGTGAGATGTAACAATAACATTATATGTTTGGTCATTATTAATAAAAGAACCTGGTTGGGCAAGTTCAATTCGGATAATTATTCTTAATATTATTCCAATTATTCCTGATCAAATTCCAAATAGAAAGTATAAGGTTCCAATATCTTTGTGATTAGTTGAGTATAATCATTTATTCATTATACTCTAACTTTTGGTCTTATAGTTTAAATAAAACATTAAATTGCAAATTTAATAATGAAGTTTTCTAAGACTTACCCAAATCTTAAAGATATATATAACTTTGAAGGTTATAAGTTTAATTTCTTAACTTAAAGTCCCTCTTTCATAGATTTATGCAGTGGAAATATGCATACTATTACTAAAGGGAAATAACATTATAATAACTTATTTTGTTAGGGTGTCTGAATTAAAGGTAGTAAATTGTAAATTTACTTATAGATATAATAATCTTCCTAATATGATTACATAAATAATAAATTAATTAATTATTGAAATTACTATAATTATACCAGTTATTGTAAAGTTTAAAGTTATTTGAAAATATAAATATTTTCTGTTGTTAATTGTTATTCATTTTTTGAATAGTGAATTTATTATAATTACTGAAAATGCCATTCGAGTATAAAATATTAAAACTAGTATTGATCTTAGTAGTATAATAAATATAATGGTTAATTGTCTATTTATTAGTAGATTTTGGAGTACCAAGATTTTATTTATAAACCCTATTAGTGGGGGAAATCCTCCTATTGAAAGTAAATTAATTCATACATTAATTTTATTTCAGTTTGAAGATTCATTAAGTATAATTTGGTTAAAGTACTTAATTTTTAGTGAATTAAATACTATGGTTAATAAAATTATATTTAGTGAATAAATCAATATGAATATTAATATTGTTAATATTTTGTCAATAATTAGTAACGTTAGTCTAATATTAAAAATAGAAGAGAATCCTAATGTTTTACGGATAGAGGATTGATTTAGACATTGAATTGGTCTAATAATTATTCCTAATATAATTGGGATTAAAATCCAGTCTCTTTCAATTTGGTATATAATTATAAGTGGTGGAATTTTTAAAATTGTTAATATATTTAATATAGTTATTATTCTTAAGTTTTCAATAGTTATAATGATTCAATTATGGAATGGTGTAGATCCTAATTTAATAAGTATGGACAGTGAAAGTATAAATTCTTCTATTATGTTAACCCCAATTAACATAATAGTTACACTGAATAAAAACATTGTTGATGATACTCTTTGTATAATAAAATACTTAATTATTGATTCTGATGATCTATTCAGATTATTTTGTATTAATGGAATAAATGAAATCAGAGAAATTTCTAAGCCTATTCATATTGATATTCAATTATTAGAGCAAATAGTTATAATAACCCCAATTATTATAGTATTTGCTAGTATAAGTTTTGTTGAGTTAAAATAAATTAAAAAGAAGAGTTTGATTCTATACTTAGGGTATGAACCTAATAGCTTTAATTTAGCTTATCTTTTTGTATTTTTATGATATAGTGTAAGATGCACATGAAATTTTGAATTTCATAGTCTAAGTTTAATTCTTAGTATTATATATAATAAGGGTAATTTAATTACATGATTTATTCTATCAAAATAATCCTTTTATCTCAGGCACCTTATT